TACCGGTCATGGGGAGGACCCAGGCACTTATATACTTGCTTTGGTTGGAGTGCCAGTTTAAGTATTAGAAATGCGGTAAATTTAAATTGGTATCTAGGGGGAGGCGTGTTAAAAATGATGGGATGTATATAAGGGGGAAAAGTAATGGCAGGGGGAGATTGATATGGATGGTCCGTGAGTGTAATATATTTATGTCCTGCGACCATTGACTGTGATGCTCGTGCCTACCATTATGGTGATGCTCAAGATGCAGTTAAGTCCAGCTACAATTTATGCTCCGGGTCAGGGCCTCAGACGGCCATAGCTGAGTCCAAGCATCCCCAAAAATTAAAAAATACCAAATGTATGACAGCACAGTTATGTGTGAGCATGGGCTGATTAGTCATTAGTCCATCGAGATGTCTTATTTAAGAGGAAAGAGTGGGCGATTCTAGGTGAGATGGCCCTGAAGAAAGAACCAGATGTCTGATAAAGTTCATTAAATAGCTACCCCCACAATTAATGGGCCCGGAGCGAGAAGAGGGATCCCTGCCAAGCGGGTTGATGGTTTCACGCGGCATGGTCGTTAAGCTCGTGATCTAGGGGACGGGATACGCATGTTGTCAAGAACGGATTTGACTAAGATGCGCTATGTACGATAAACAACTACATGTACTATGTACTACTAATAGGGTTATGTACTTGCTTATATGCATGGACTAGAGCAATTAATGTACTATATACATATATGTCCTTATTACATTAATTCTTACTGTACTTGCTTATATGCATGGGGAAAATCATGTAATGTACTATATACATGGCATGTCTGTGTAGCATTAATGTTATGTACATGTAGCCCGAATAGTGCTATGTAGTATACATGCACTTAAAGATGTATTGTCTAGTACATGCTATTAATGTAAGACCATAGAGTGTAAAATTTGCATTATATTTCGGATTTTTTGGCAAATTTAATACTGGGGAGGCTCTTGATATTTGTGGGGGTATAGTGATAGTTTCAGGGAATAGTTTAAATAGAACTTCAGCTTTGGGTGTTGATAGTAGGGCTCTAGTCCTTTCCTTGAGTCTTAGGGAGGTTAGTTGTTCTCCTTTTCTGGTTTACAAGACCAGTGTATTTAATGTACTACAAAGACTTATCTTCACTTTAGAAGGTTGTTTTCGATAGTGCTAGCCATTGGTATCAATACTAGGATAAGGAGGAAGTATATAATAGATGCTAGTTGTCCGATAATAATGTACGGGTGTTCTACTGGTTGTCCTCCGATTCACGTAAGTGTTAGTAAGTCTGCTACTAGGATTCAAAATAAGCATTGACTGATTGGTCGGAATATTATGCTTCGTTGTTTGGAAGTGTGAAGTAGTGGCATGAGGACTAGGATTAGGATTGAGAGGACTAGGGCTAGGACCCCTCCTAGTTTGTTTGGGATTGATCGTAGGATTGCGTATGCAAATAGGAAGTACCATTCGGGTTTAATATGAGGGGGTGTGTTGAGTGGGTTTGCTGGGGTATAGTTGTCTGGGTCTCCAAGCAGGTCGGGTGAAAATAATACTAGAGTTATTAGGACTAGGATGAGCAGTAGGGCGCCTAGGATATCTTTAATGGTGTAGTAGGGGTGAAATGGGATCTTGTCTGCGTCTGATGAGATTCCTGTGGGGTTATTAGATCCTGTTTCGTGAAGGAATAGCAGGTGGACTATGGCAAGGGCTGCGATGATAAATGGGAAGATAAAGTGGAAAGCGAAGAATCGGGTGAGAGTTGCCTTGTCTACTGAAAAGCCCCCTCAGATTCATTCGACTAAATTTGTGCCGATGTAAGGGATTGCTGAGAGGAGGTTAGTGATGACTGTGGCCCCTCAGAATGATATTTGTCCTCATGGGAGGACGTAGCCTATGAATGCTGTGGCTATTGTTGCGAATAGAAGGATTACTCCAATGTTTCATGTTTCTATGTAAGCATAGGATCCATAGTAGAGGCCTCGTCCTACGTGTATAAACAGGCAGATGAAGAATATGGATGCTCCGTTTGCGTGCATGTATCGGATGATTCAGCCATAATTTACGTCTCGGCAGATGTGGGTAACGGAGGAAAATGCTGTTGTTGTGTCAGCTGTATAATGTATTGCCAGGAATAGACCTGTTAAAATTTGTAGAATCAGGCAGATGCCTAGGAGGGAGCCAAAGTTTCATCACGATGAAATGTTTGATGGGGCTGGGAGGTCGATGAATGCGTTGTTTACAATTTTTAATAGTGGGTGAGTTTTTCGAATGTTGGTCATTAGTGTTCTTGTAGTTGAATGACAACGATGGTTTTTCATATCATTAGTCGTGGTTAGATTCCATGCAAGAATAATGATAACATACATTGTGTTTATTTTAAGTATTATTTTTGTGATTGGCTTTGTGGGGTTTTCTTCAAAGCCTTCGCCTATTTACGGGGGACTAGGTTTAATTGTGAGTGGTGGGGTTGGTTGTGGGATTGTGTTAAATTTTGGTGGGTCTTTTTTAGGCTTGATGGTTTTCTTAATTTATTTAGGGGGTATGATGGTGGTATTTGGCTATACAACGGCTATGGCTACTGAGCAATATCCTGAGATTTGGGTATCCAATAAGGCTGTCTTGGGGGCGTTTGTTACTGGTTTGTTAATGGAATTTTTAATGGTTTATTATGTGTTGAAGGATGAGGAGGTAAAAATCGTATTTGAGTTTAATGGTCTAGGGGATTGGGTGATTTATGATACTGGGGATTCTGGGTTTTTTAGTGAGGAGGCTATGGGGATTGCGGCTTTGTATAGTTATGGCACTTGGTTAGTTATTGTGACTGGCTGATCCTTGCTGATTGGTGTTGTGGTTATTATGGAGATTACTCGTGGAAATTAAATAGGATTGTGCTGATGAGGATTGTGATTAGGAAGGAGAGGAAATATAATTTAATTAGGCCTTTTTGGCTTGTGACTATAGTAGATATTTTTATTTGAATTAGTGAGGTGGTTTTTGGTAGGATGTTTTCTAGTCAGATTAGGTCTAGAAGGGAGGATGCTGATTTTTGACTTATTGTCAGGTTTAGGTAGGGGGTTAGTCGGTGTATAATTATAGGGTAATATCCTAGGAGGTTGGAGAATTTAAAGGTGTTAGATGGGTAATTAAATTTTAGATTGTGGGTTATGTTGCTGATTTCTAGTGCTAGAATAAAGCCTAGGATTGTGACTGCTAAGGCTGTTATTTTTAGGTAATAGGGCATAGTTATTTGAGGGGTTGTTATTGGAGGAATGTTGTTGGAGATAATGAATCCTGCGAAAAGACTTCCAATTAGTAGACGTTTGATGGAGTTAATTAGAAAGGGGTTATTTTCATTGATGATAATGAGGGTTGGGAATCGGGGTTGTCCTAGGAGTGCGAAGAAAATGATTCGGGTGCTATAGATTGCTGTGAAAGAGGTGGCGATTAGTGTTATTAAAAGGGCTCAGGCGTTGGTATATGACGTGTTGGCGGATTCAATAATTAGGTCTTTGGAGTAAAATCCAGTAAGGAAGGGTATTCCTGTTAGTGCGAGACTGCCGATAATTAGGGCTGTTGTTGTGAACGGTATTGTTTTGAATAGTCCTCCTATTTTTCGAATGTCTTGCTCGTCATTTAGGCTGTGGATAATAGAGCCGGAGCATATGAATAGTATGGCTTTGAAGAAGGCGTGAGTGCAGATATGAAGGAATGCCAAGTGGGGTTGGTTAATGCCAATTGTAACTATTATGAGGCCTAATTGGCTTGATGTGGAGAAAGCAATGATTTTTTTAATGTCATTTTGGGTGAGGGCGCATATTGCTGTAAATAGCGTGGTAATAGCTCCTAGGCATAGTATGATGGATTGAGCGAGTTTGTTGTTTTCTGTTAGTGGGTAGAAGCGGATTAGGAGGAAAATGCCCGCTACGACTATTGTGCTTGAGTGGAGTAGTGCTGAGACAGGGGTTGGGCCTTCTATTGCAGATGGTAGTCAAGGGTGTAGGCTGAATTGTGCGGATTTTCCGGTTGCGGCTAGAATTAGGCCTATTAGGGGTAGGTTGGAGTTGTTTGGGTTTAGTATAAAGATTTGCTGAAGGTCTCAGGTGTTAAGGTTGGTTAAGAATCATGCTATTGCTAGGATAAATCCAATATCACCGATGCGGTTATACAGAATTGCTTGTAGGGCCGCTGTGTTTGCGTCTGCTCGTCCATGTCATCATCCGATGAGTAGGAATGATATAATTCCTACTCCTTCCCAGCCAATAAATAGTTGAAAAAGGTTATTTGCGGTGACAAGAATAAGTATTGTAATAAGAAACAGGAGCAGGTATTTGAAGAATTGATTGATGTTGGGGTCTGAGTGCATATATCATATTGAGAATTCTATAATAGATCATGTTACGAATAGTGCTACTGGGACGAATATTATCGAGAAATAATCTATTTTGAAGCTGAGGGATAATTTGAGAGTTTGTATTGTTAGTCAGTGTCAGTTTGAGATAATTGCTTCCTGTCCTGTGTGGATGAATATTATTGTGGGGATTATGCTGATAAGGAAGGCGTATGAGATAGTTGTTTTCACATAAAGCGGGTAGTTAGAGGTTTTGTAGGTGGGGAAGCTCGTTATTATGATGGGGATAATTAGTAGGAATAGGGTTATTAATGTGAAGGAGGAGAATATGTTTATTACTTTTATTTGGAGTTGCACCAATTTTTTGGTTCCTAAGACCAATGGATAACTACCATCCTTTAAAAGTTTGAAAAAGCCATGTTGTTAGGCATGGGGCATAGAATTAGCAGTTCTTGCATACTTTTTCGGTAAATAAGAAGATAGTGGCTTCTATTATTAGATTCACAATCTAATGTTTTTCTTAAACTATATTTACAGTATAGGGGTCCTAGAATAATTTTTGGGTTTAGGGATAGGAGTAGTAGGGGTAAAATATGTAGTGATATGAGCGCATTTTCTCGTGTAAAGGAGGGTGAGATGTTGTTGATGTGGTGGGTGTACTTACCTCGTTGTGTTGTAATTAGCATATAGAGGGAGTATAGGGCGGTAATTACTATGTTTAATCCTATTAGAACAATTGTAATGTTGGACCAAGAAAATGTTGATATGACCACAAATAGTTCTCCAATTAGGTTGATTGTTGGGGGTAGGGCTAGATTAGTTAAACTTGCTAGGAGTCATCAGGTGGCTATCAATGGGAGGAATGTTTGTAGGCCGCGGGCCAAGATTATCGTTCGGCTGTGGATTCGTTCGTAGTTGGAGTTTGCTAGGCAGAAGAGTATGGAGGATGTGAGACCATGGGCGATTATTAGGGCTGTAGCTCCTATGTAACTTCAGGGTGTTTGAATGAGGATAGCTACGATGACAAGTGCTATGTGGCTGACGGAGGAATATGCGATGAGGGATTTTAAGTCTGTTTGGCGTAGACAGATTGAGCTGGTTATGATTATGCCTCATAGGGATAGTATAATGAATGGATAAGCTATGAAGTCGGTTACTGGGTTTAGAAGTAGTGTGATTCGTAGCATACCGTATCCTCCCAGTTTTAGTAAGATTGCTGCAAGGACTATAGAGCCTGCAATAGGGGCTTCTACGTGGGCTTTGGGTAGTCAGAGGTGGAGACCATATAATGGTATTTTTACTATGAAGGCCATTATGCATGCTAGTCATATGAAGACGTTAGATCAGGAATTGGGTATTGGTTGTGCTCAATATTGGAGAATTAGGAAGTTTAGGGATCCCGTTGTGTTTTGAATGTAGACAAGTGCGACTAGTAGAGGTAAGGACCCTACTAGTGTGTAAAATAGAAAGTAAAGGCCTGCGTTCAGGCGTTCTGTTTGGTTTCCTCATCGGGTAATGATAATGAGTGTTGGGACTAGTGTTGCTTCAAATAGGACATAGAAGAGAATTAGTTCTGTGGCGGTGAATGTTATGATTAGGAATAGTTGTAGTAGGATTAGTATGGTGATGAATAGTTTTTTTCGGGTTAAGTTTTCTTTTGATAGGTGATTTTGGCTGGCTATTAGTATTAGGGGGAGAAGTCATATAGTCAAAATTAGTAATGGTGTAGATAAGGAGTCAGAGAAGAAGATTAGTGAGAAGTTAAGGCTGTTGTCACCAAATTGGTTCATAAGAAGTAAGCTTGTGAGGCTGATTAGTAGGCTATGTATTGTGGAATTAATTCAGATTATGTTATTTTTTGATAGTCAGGTTAGGGGTATGAGTATTATTGTGGGGATAATATATTTTAGCATTGCAACAGATTAAGGTTTTGTACATAGTCAGTACCGTATGTGTTGGATACTATTACTAGCAGAGATAGGCCCAGTGCTGCCTCGCAAGCTGCGAATACTAGCAAGATAATGGGTATTATGCTAGCTAAGGTGAAATGTGAGTTTAGGATTATTAGGGTGGCCATAACGAATAGGGATAATATTATTCCTTCTAGACATAGTAGGGATGATATTAGGTGGGATCGATATATTAATAATCCTGCGAGAGATACTGCGAATGCTATTATAATGTTTATGAATACGAGGGACATTTGGTAGTTATGAGTTTAATCATAATCTAATGAGTCGAAATCATTTATTTTGTTTTAAACTAAATACCATATTCGGTTCATTCTAGTCCTTTTTGGGTTCATTCGTAGGCCAGGCTTACGGCTAATAGGAAAATTAGGAAGAGAGCCATGGTGAGTATTGTGTTTAGGTTAGTTGTTTGTGAGGCTCATGGCAGGGGTAAGAGTAGTGCGATTTCTAGGTCGAATAGAAGAAATGTAATGGCCACTAGAAAAAATTTTATGGAGAAAGGGAGGCGGGCTGACCCTATGGGGTCAAATCCGCACTCATAGGGGCTTGTTTTTTCTGAGTATGCGTTTAGTTGGGGGAGTCAAAATGCGATGATAACGAGTAGTGTAGCTAGGGTGAGGTTGGTTAGGAGGGCTAGTATCAGATTTATTATTCTTTTTCGGGTTAGACCGAAACTAACTGATTGGAAGTCAGTTGTACTGATTAATACTAAAAGAATATGAGCCTCATCAGTAGATAGAGACATAGAGGAAAAGTCATACTACGTCTACGAAATGTCAGTATCAGGCAGCGGCTTCAAAGCCAAAGTGGTGGTTGGAGGTGAAGTGAAATTTTAATTGGCGGAAGAAGCAGACGATTAGGAAGGTAGATCCAATGATAACGTGGAGACCGTGGAAGCCTGTAGCTACAAAGAAAGTTGAGCCGTAGACTCCATCTGAAATAGTGAAGGGTGCTTCGTAATATTCTGAGGCTTGTAGTAGTGTGAAGTAAACACCTAATGCGATAGTAATAAATAGGGCTTGTAATATGTGGTTGCGATTCCCTTCTGTGAGGCTGTGGTGGGCTCAGGTGATTGATACTCCTGAGGCTAGGAGAACGGAGGTGTTAAGTAGTGGGACTTCTAGGGGATTAAGTGGGTGAATACCTGTTGGTGGTCAGCAGCCTCCTAGTTCGGGAGTAGGGGCAAGACTTGAGTGGTAGAATGCTCAGAAAAATCCGGTAAAGAATAAGACTTCAGAGATAATAAAGAGAATTATACCGTAGCGAAGGCCTTTTTGGACGGTTGGAGTGTGGTGTCCTTGAAAGGTGCTTTCTCGGATAATGTCTCGTCATCATTGGTACATTGTAAGTATATTTGTTGTTAGGCCAAGTATCAGTAGGGCTGTTGAGTTGAAGTGGAATCATATAATTAGGCCTGATGTTATTAAGAGGGCAGATAATGCTCCTGTGAGGGGTCAAGGGCTCGGGTTTACTATGTGGTAGGCATGGGTTTGGTGTGTCATTATGTGTTGTCGTGCAGGTATAGGCTGACTAGAAGGGTGAATACATAAGCTTGAATTATGGCTACCGCGAACTCAAGAATTGTTAGCAGCACTAAGATAATGAATGTAATAAGAGCTGTTGTGGTGCTGATGTTTATTAGTGCGAGTGTGGCTCCTCCGATTAAGTGGATTAATAGGTGTCCTGCTGTAATATTAGCTGTCAGTCGTACAGCGAGGGCTACTGGTTGGATGAATAGGCTGATGGTTTCAATAATTACTAGTATTGGAATTAATGGGGTTGGCGTTCCTTGCGGCAGGAAATGGGCGAGTGATGCTTTAGTTTTATTACGAAAGCCTGTAACGACAGCCCCTGCTCATAGGGGGATGGCCATGCCTAAGTTTATTGATAGTTGCGTGGTTGGCGTGAATGAGTGGGGTAGTAGACCTAGTAGATTTGTTGATCCAATGAATAAGATCAGGGATATTAGTATTAGTGCTCATGTTTGTCCTTTAGGATTGTGGATGCTTATCATTTGTTTTGAGATGAGTTGGAGTAGTCATTGTTGAAGGGAAATAAGGCGATTGTTAACTAGTCGATTTGATGTTGGAAATAGTAAGCTGGGGAATAGGACGATGAGGGTAACGAGTGGTAGGCCTAGTATTATAGGGGTAATGAAAGAGGCAAATAGATTTTCGTTCATTTTGTTTCTCAAGGGGTGTTTTGTTTTAGCGTTTTTATTGATACTAGTTCCGGGTTAAGGTAGAAGTTATGTTTTGAGATTTTTAGTTGAAAAATAATGAAGAGGACTAGAAATATTGATAGAATTATTGTAAGTCATGTTGATGTGTCTAGTTGTGGCATACCATCAAGGAGAGTATTGTACTCTCAGTCTTTAACTTAAAAGGTTAATGCTGATGTAGCTTCTTGATGATTTTATAATATAGATGCGGATCATTTTTCAAAGTATTTTAGTGGAACTAGTTCGAGGACAATTGGTATAAAACTGTGATTTGATCCGCAGATTTCTGAACATTGGCCATAATATAGACCTGGCCGGGTTGATATTAGGGTTGTTTGATTTAGACGACCTGGGATTGCGTCTGTTTTCAGTCCTAAGGAGGGTACTGCTCATGAGTGTAGTACGTCTTCAGAGGAAATTAGCATCCGAATTGTTATTTCTATGGGTAGTACGACTCGGTTGTCTACTTCTAGTAGCCGTAATTCTCCTGGCTTTAATTCTGATGTAGGGATTATGTAGGAATCGAAGCTTAGATCTTCGTAGTCTGTATATTCGTAGCTTCAGTATCATTGATGTCCCATAGTTTTCACTGTAAGGGATGGGTTGTTAATTTCGTCCATTATGTATAGGATTCGTAGAGATGGGAGGGCAATTAAGATTAGAATAATAGCTGGGAGAATGGTTCAGATTGTTTCTACTTCTTGTGCGTCTATTGTGCTAGTATGTGTTAATTTTGTTGTTAATATTAGTGAAATGATGTAAAGTACTAGTGAGCTAATTAAGAATACAATTATTAGTGTGTGATCATGAAAGTGCAGTAGTTCTTCTATGATAGGTGATGTTGCATCTTGAAATCCTAGTTGTATGGGGTATGCCATATGAGATATACGGGATTTTCACCTGTAATTTAATCTTGACAAGATTACGTAATGTTTTACTAACATCTCATTAATTGAGAGAGTCATAGTGGTTATGATGTTGGCTTGAAACCAATAATAGGGGGTTCGATTCCTTCCTTTCTTATTTTAGGTTGACGTATGTAGGTTCTTCAAATGTGTGATATGGTGGAGGGCACCCGTTTAGTCATTCTAGGTTTGTCGTGGTTAAGTCTACAGTTAGGACTTCTCGTTTAGATGCGAATGCCTCTCAGATAATAAAAATTATTAGTATGACCGCTGTTAGTGAGATGAAAGAGCCTATAGATGAAATAGTATTTCATATTGTGTATGCGTCTGGATAGTCAGAGTATCGTCGTGGCATACCAGATAATCCGAGGAAATGTTGTGGGAAGAAAGTTATGTTTACACCTACAAATATAATTACAAAGTGGATTTTGGCTCATGTAGTGTTGAGGGTGTAGCCTGAGAATAATGGGAATCAGTGTACAAATCCCCCTATAATAGCAAACACAGCTCCTATTGACAATACATAGTGGAAGTGTGCAACTACATAGTATGTGTCGTGAAGAACGATGTCAAGAGAAGAGTTGGCTAGAACAATTCCTGTTAGGCCTCCGACTGTGAAAAGGAAAATGAAGCCCAGAGCTCATATTATAGCGGGAGATCATTTAATATTACCCCCGTGAAGTGTAGCTAGTCAGCTAAAGACTTTTACTCCAGTAGGGATAGCAATAATTATGGTGGCTGATGTGAAGTAGGCCCGTGTGTCGACGTCTATCCCTACTGTGAATATATGATGGGCCCATACAATGAATCCTAGGAATCCAATTGATATTATAGCCCATACTATTCCTATGTATCCGAATGGTTCTTTTTTTCCTGAATAGTAGGTTACGATGTGAGAGATTATTCCAAATCCGGGTAGAATGAGAATATATACTTCAGGGTGTCCGAAGAATCAGAATAAGTGTTGGTACAGGATAGGGTCTCCGCCTCCTGCTGGGTCGAAGAAGGTTGTATTTAAATTTCGGTCTGTTAGTAATATTGTAATACCAGCTGCTAGTACAGGAAGGGAGAGAAGTAATAATACGGCAGTGATTAATACTGATCATACAAATAAGGGGGTTTGGTATTGAGATATTGCAGGGGGTTTCATATTAATAATTGTGGTGATAAAATTAATAGCCCCTAAAATTGAAGAAACACCTGCCAGGTGAAGAGAGAAGATGGTTAGGTCTACTGAGGCTCCTGCATGGGCTAGGTTGCCTGCTAGAGGGGGGTATACTGTTCAGCCAGTTCCTGCCCCAGCTTCTACTATAGAAGATGCCAGAAGTAGTAGGAAAGAGGGAGGGAGAAGTCAGAAACTTATGTTATTCATTCGGGGAAATGCTATATCTGGGGCACCAATTATCAGGGGAACTAGCCAGTTGCCGAAGCCTCCAATTATGATTGGTATTACTATGAAGAAAATTATTACGAATGCATGTGCGGTTACGATTACGTTGTAAATTTGGTCATCTCCGAGCAAGGTTCCAGGTTGACCTAATTCAGCGCGGATTAATAAGCTTAGAGCGGTTCCTACTATGCCAGCTCAAGCACCAAATAAGAGATATAGGGTACCAATGTCTTTGTGATTGGTTGAGAATAGTCAGCGGTTGACGAACATGGGTAAGATGGCTGAGTGAAGCATTAGACTGTAAATCTAAGGACAGAGGTGAGATTCCTCTTCTTACCAGGCCTCGTGGTGAATTAACATATTGAATTGCAAATTCAAAGAAGCAGCTTCAATTCTGCCGGGGCTTCTCCCGCCTTTTTTTTCTCGCGGCGGGAGAAGTAGATTGAAGCCAGTTGTTTAGGGTATTTAGCTGTTAACTAAAGTTTCGTGGGGGCGGAGCCCACCAATCTAGGGAGGACTTAGCTTAATTAAAGTGGTTGATTTGCATTCAATTGATGTAAGATGTGATCTTGCAGTCCTTATCAGGAATTAAGTAAATTATACTTGCTTAGAGCTTTGAAGGCTCTTGGTCTGTTTAACCTAAATTCCTATTCTAGGATTGATAGAATTGGTGTTAGTGGTAGTAGTATGGTGGATAGTACGACTATTGTGGGTAGAAGAGTTATTTGTTTTGTAGTGGAGAATTGTCATTTTATTTTTATGTTGTTTGTGGAGGGAAATATTGTGAGTGCGGTGGAGTATGTAAGTCGTATGTAGAAATATAGATTTAATAGTGCTGTAATTGCTATGAAGGTAGGTAAGATGATGTTATCATTTTTTGTTATTTCTTGAATAATTATTCACTTTGGCATAAACCCTGATAGTGGGGGGAGTCCTCCTATTGATAGGAGGGTAACGAGGACTAGGACTGTCATGACGGGTATTTTGTTTCATGTGTGTGATAATGATAGGGTAGTTGTGGTTGAGTTAGCTATGAATAGGGTGAATATGGTAGAGGTTATAATAATATAGATAATTAAGTTTAGTAGCATTATGGTAGGATTATATAGTAGAACTGCTGTTATTCAGCCTATGTGGGCGATTGATGAGTAGGCCATGATTTTTCGTAGTTGAGTTTGGTTTAGTCCTCCTCAGCCTCCAATCATAATTGACAGTACTGATAGGATTAGAATTAGGTCTAGGTTAATTGATGGAGAAATTTGATACAGCACGGATATGGGTGCTAGTTTTTGTCATGTGAGTAGGATTAAGCCGGAGGATAGGGGGATACCTTGTGTTACTTCGGGGACTCAGAAGTGGAATGGGGCTATTCCCAGTTTTATGGCAAGGGCTATTGTTATGAGTATGGATGCTGTTGGGTTAAATAATTTTATTACGGTTCATTGGCCTGAAAATATTAGGTTAATGATAACTGCTATTATTAATAGTATTGAGGCTGTTGATTGGGTTAGAAAATATTTGGTTGATGCTTCTGTGGCTCGTGGGTTGTGTTTTTTTATTATAATGGGGATGATGGCGAGTATATTTATTTCAAATCCGATTCAGATAAGTAGTCAGTGGGAGCTAATTATAACGATGATGGTTCCAAGTATAACGGTTATTAGGATGATGATAAAGATGATTGGGTTTATTAGTACGGGAAGGATATGAACCAACATTTTCGGGGTATGGGCCCGATAGCTTAATTAGCTGACCTTACTATTAGAATTTGGTGTAATTGGGAGCACGAAGAGTTTTGGATTCTTAGGAGTAGGTTCGATTCCTATAGTTCTAGAAATAAGAGGACTTGAACCTCTATTATTTACTCTATCAAAGTAACTCTTTTGTCAGACATATTTCTTATGTTTGTGGGGGGATGCTTGATAGGAGGATGGGTAGGGATACATGTCATATACATAGGGCTAGTGTTAGGGGTAGGAAGCTTTTTCATAATAGGTGTATTAGTTGGTCGTAGCGGAATCGGGGGTAGGATGCTCGAATTCATAGGAACGTAATTGTTAGTAATAGCGATTTGATGGTGAAGTTGACTGTATAGAGTTCTGGTATGTACGGGCTGTGGAATGCTCCTAGAAAGAGGGTTGTCGTGAAGATGTTTATTATAATAATGTTTGCATATTCTGCCATAAAGAATAAGGCGAATGGTCCTGCTGCATATTCTACGTTAAAGCCTGAGACTAGTTCTGATTCCCCTTCGGTAAGGTCAAATGGTGCTCGGTTCGTTTCTGCTAGTGTGGAAATAAATCATATTATTGCTAGGGGTCATGCTGGGAAGATTAGTCATACCTGTTCTTGTGTAATGATTAATGTGGAGAGGGTGAAGGATCCATTTATTAGGAGGACTGATAATAAAATGATTGCTAGGGTTACTTCATATGAGATTGTTTGTGCTACTGCTCGTAGGGCCCCGATAAGTGCGTATTTTGAGTTGGAGGCCCAGCCAGATCAAAGGATTGAGTATACGGCCAAGCTTGATATGGCTAGTATAAAAAGGACACCTAGGTTCATGTTAATGAGGGGGTAGGGTATAGGTAGGGGAATTCATATGGTCAGGGCAAGACTTAGGGCTAGGACGGGTGCTAGGATAAATATCGAGATGGAAGACGTGGCTGGTCGCAGTGGTTCTTTAATGAAAAGTTTAATTGCATCAGCAATGGGTTGAAGCAGGCCATACGGGCCTACAACGTTGGGGCCTTTTCGGAATTGCATATAACCTAGGACTTTTCGTTCAACTAGTGTTAGGAATGCTACGGCCAGGAGAATGGGAATAATTAGTGTTAGGATATTGATTATAAACATTTTGTTAAGGAGAGGATTTGAATCTCTGAATATAAAGGTTTAAGTTTTACGCAATTACCGGGCTCTGCCACCTTAACTAAGCCCTTTTCTAGGGCGGGTTCTGTTTGTGGGTTTAATTGAGATGATATCATTAATTGATTTAAGGCGCTTTGTTTGAAGTTGGCCTTATTTCTCTTGTCCTTTCGTACTGGGAGAAATTCGTAATAGATAGAAACCGACCTGGATTACTCCGGTCTGAACTCAGATCACGTAGGACTTTAATCGTTGAACAAACGAACCTTTGATAGCGGTTGCACCATCGGGGTGTCCTGATCCAACATCGAGGTCGTAAACCCTATTGTCGATATGGACTCTTGAATAGGATTGCGCTGTTATCCCTAGGGTAACTTGTTCCGTTGATCAAGTTTTTGGATCAATAAGCGATAGTTTGATTTGACTTGTGTGTCTAGTCTTTAAAATCGCTCGGAGGATCTTTTATTCTCCGAGGTCACCCCAACCAAAGCTGTTAGCCCATGGAGGGTGTTGTTATCCCTTGGTGGTTAGATTTGTTTTCTTTGGGCTAATTAGTTAAAGCTCCATAGGGTCTTCTCGTCTTATTTGCTTATTCCCGCCTCTTCACGGGAAGGTCAATTTCACTGATTGGAAGTAAGAGACAGTAAAACCCTCGTGTGGCCATTCATACAAGTCCTTATTTAGAGAACAAATGATTATGCTACCTTTGCACGGTCAGGATACCGCGGCCGTTTAACGTTTGTCACTGGGCAGGCAGTGCCTCCAATACTAGAGATGCTGGAGGTGATGTTTTTGGTAAACAGGCGGGGTTTGTGTTTGCCGAGTTCCTTTTACTTCTTTTAATCTTTCCTTGAGTGCATTCCTGTGTTGGGTCAACAGTGTGATTAATAAGTTGTTTATTGTTGGATTGTTTTTATTTACTGTTAGCGGTCAGGGTATTATCAGATACTGACTTAGGCTTATGCAAGGAGAAAATATTTCTTGTTACTCATGCTAACATTATTACTTCTATTTAGTAATAGAGTAGTCCAGTATTGGGTCTAGGAGTTAGTTATTTGTTATTGGGATTAATATTGTTTAAATTGTTGAGCTTTAACGCTTTCTCAATTGATGGCTGCTTTTAGGCCTACTATGGTGTTATTAGATCTTACTCTCTAGTCAAGGTTGTATCCGTTTCTAAAAGGCTGTACCTTTTTAGACTAACTTTTAAAGATACAGTAGGGTTTGCGTATATTTTTGGCATCTTTAAAGCTGAACTAAGATTCATTTTCTGGACAACCAGCTATCACCAGGCTCGTTAGGCGTGTCACCTCTACTTACAGATCTTCTCACTATTTTGCCACATAGATGAGTTGGTTCTTAATTGACTGTCCATGAGTAGCTCGTCTGGTTTCGGGTTACTTAGCTAAAATTCGTTTTGCTAAGTTTTTTGCTAGTTAACTCATTATGCAAAAGGTACAAGGAGTAATCTTTGCTTTTTTATACTTTGATTTTATTCTTTCATCGTTCCCTTGCGGTACTTTCTCTATAGCGCCATGTTAGAATTTCTATCTCCTATACTTTAAGCTAGAGTAAATGTTTTGTTTCATTTTGTTTTGATTGTTTAATTGAAAATGGGGGTTTGGGCTAGGAATAGTTCAAGATATTCATGGCGTGTGAAATCTTCTAGGTGTAAACTAGGTGCTTTGTTTAAGCTATATCTTGGTTTATCCAAGCACACTTTCCAGTATGCTTACCTTGTTACGACTTGTCTCCTCTCATACGATTGGTGCGTGTGAATAGATTTGGGTGCGTTGTGGTTACTTGAGGAGGGTGACGGGCGGTGTGTGCGTGCTTCATGGCCTAATTCAACTAAGCACTCTATTCTTAGTTTACTACTAAATCCTCCTTTGGTTATTAGTTTCATAATAACTTTCGTGTGATTTTCTTGTGGTAGAAAATGTAGCCCATTTCTTCCCATTTCATAGGTTACACCTTGACCTAACGTTTTTATGTGTTGTGATTATGCTTACTTTTGTTCCTTTTTAGGGTTTGCTGAAGATGGCGGTATATAGACTGTATTAGCAAGAATTGGTGAGGTCTATCGGGGTTTATCGATTATAGAACAGGCTCCTCTAGAAGGGTGTAAAGCACCGCCAAGTCCTTTGAGTTTTAGGCTGTTGCCGGTAGTACTCTGGCGAATAATTTTGTTTTTATAATTATTTGTGTTTAGGGCTAAGCATAGTGGGGTATCTAATCCCAGTTTGGGTCTTAGCTATAGTGTATCAGCTGTCGTAGAGTTACTTTCGTCATTTATTTTTATTATAATTATGGCTTTTTACAGTTTAATTAAAATTTAACTCTATTCGATATAGTGCTTAAACACGTTTTACGCCGTATTCCTGTTAGCTTGGGTTAATCGTATGACCGCGGTGGCTGGCACGAGATTTACCAACCCTGGTCAATATAACTTAGTCAAACTTTCGTTCATGGCTTAATTTTTGTCACTGCTGTCTCCCGTGGGGGTGTGGTTAAGCAAGGTGTTGTGAGCTACGGATGTGTGCTTGATACCCGCTCCTCTTGGTCTCGGAGATTCAGAGGGCATTCTCACCGGGGTGCGGATGCTTGCATGTGTAAGTTTATTGGTAGTCAACAGGAAGGCTGGGACCAAACCTATGTGTTCATGGAGTTAGAGCACTCATCTAGGCATTTTCAGTGCCTTGCTTTAATTTTAAGCTACATTAAC